AATTTGAACTATATCCACCGGTAGTATATGTATAAAAACGGGTCGGATCCTTCCTGAAACATAACCTAGAATCTTACTTAGTTGTCTAAACCATCTAACAGATAACAGAACCCGGAACATACCTTTGGTAAGTTGTTCAGTAATTAAACCTCGAGGAATCCCTTTTTTTTTTTCACAACACAAAAGGAAGCTCCAAATACAATTCGGATAGAAGAAGAATTACCATATATAACACAAAATCTCTCCGCCGATTCTTTCTAGTCGAGCCGCTCGGTCTGTCATTATACCCCGAGATGTAGAGAGAATCACAATCCCCATCCCATCTAAAATTCTAGGAATTCGTTGATAGTTAAAATAGATTCGTAGACCGGGTCGACTGATTCGTTTTAAATTTAAAATGGGTCTATACGGTCCTTTCCTATTCCTTCTATGTCGTAGGGTTAAAACCAAAAACTCTTTTTTGTTTTCCAAGAGTTTCCTTACGTTTTCTATAAAACCTTCTCGCAAAAGTATTTTAACAATGTTTTCGGTGATGTTAGTAGATGCTATTCGAACTGTTCCCTTTCGATTCATGTCGGCATTTCTTATAGAAGTTATTATGTCAGCAATAGTGTCTTTGCCCATGAGAAACTCAAAATTTTGTTGCTTCCGAATTTTGATATAATCAACATGTTCTTTTTTTTTTATGAAAAGTATTAAAAGTATATGCGTGAGACATACTCTACTAAATTTTTATTTATCTTTATCTATTGTATTTTAATACTATGACTATCTATTGTATTTTAATACTATGACTATATCCTATGGCTATATCGCGGTCTCATCTTATAATACTTCAGGTGCTAATGAAACTATTTTAGTAAAATTCAACTGTCTCAATTCTCGGGCGATCGCACCAAAAACTCGAGTTCCCTTTGGATTTCCTTCTTGATCAATGACAACTGCAGCATTGTCATCATAACGTATTATCATACCGTTATCACGTCTGAGTTCTTTACAAGTACGTACAATTACAGCTCTGATCACTTCTGATCTTTCTAGAGGCGTATTTGGTACTGCTTCCTTGATCACAGCAACAATAACGTCACCAATATGAGCATATCTACGATTACTGGCTCCTATGATTCGAATACACATCAATTCTCGGGCACCGCTATTGTCCGCTACATTCAAATGGGTTTGAGGTTGAATCATATCGTTTTTTGAATCTTTTTTTTTTAAGGTTTAATTTAAAGCACTGAAAGGACGAAGTAAAAAAAAGAAACCCGCATTTTTTTGTACCCAAGATTTATTTCGACATTCCTATCCAGAAATAATGAATTGAGTTCTTATAGGCATTTTTGACGCCGCTATTGAAATAGCCTTTCGAGCGATATTTTCAGCGACTCCACTCATTTCATAAAGTATTCTACCCGGTTTAACGACGGCTACCCAATATTCGGGGGATCCTTTCCCGGACCCCATACGGGTTTCCGTGGGTCTTACTGTAACTGGTTTGTCTGGAAATATACGTACCCATATTTTTCCGCCACGCCGTACATTTCGTGTCATTGCTCGGCGCCCTGCTTCGATTTGTCTAGATGTGATCCAAGCGGGTTCAAGTGCTTGAAGAGCATATCTGCCGAAACAAATATGATTACCTCGATAAGATATTCCTTTCATTCTTCCTCTATGTTGTTTACGGAATCTTGTTCTTTTGGGGTTATAATTGATGGTTCTTTCTCAATTCCATCTCTACTACAGAACTGGACATGAGAGTTTCTTCTCATCCAGCTCCTCGCGAATGAAAGGACTAAAAAAGATTTTATCAAGATATACAGGGATTTAATGAATAATATACTGAAGCATAGTATTCTTTGAAATTTCGAAATTTCATCTAATTAATCTATTCTAAATTTGTATATCGTGTTTAGATATAGAATTGAAACATGTATATTCTATTTAGAGATAATCTCAATTTAGAGATAATCTCAATGTCTTTTTTTTTTTACCATTCTAAAAATCTTTATTTTGTTTTTCCTTTTCCTATATCGGATCGATCAAAATTAATCAATCCAATAAAATAAAATTTGCGCGGGCGAATATTTACTCTTTCAATATCTATTTCAGTTGTAGGGTTAGTTCATGACCTCTCCGAATAAAAGAATAGTTTAGTTCCCGGGTTCGTTCCGCCATCCCACCCAATAAATCATTAAGATTCATTTCCAATAGAATCTTCTTTATTCACGGGTTCCGTCGTTCCCATTGCTTCTCGATTAATGGTTAGGTCTGAATTCTCCAACGGAGTCCGTAATGCAATTTTTTCTTAAGTCAACTTTCTCAGTTTTTATTGGCTCGAGGCTCTTTATTTTTTTGTTCTATGAGCGGATTCATCGAATTTTGGATGAATCATTATTGATGCTGTATTACACTGTTGTTTATGAGATGACTCACAGACCTTACATATTGGAATCCTATATCATTGATATTTTCTTTCTCTCTTTCTCTCATCCTTCCATTT